CAAAGCTCTTCGCATTGCAATGCCTATTGTATCGGCTTGACCTTTCATAAGTGGGGCCAGAATAAAGCGTCCATAATAAAGACGCTTACTGTCTGCTCTTGATTCAACACACTTCCACTGTAGTGTCCGAGTAGATACTGTTACTTTCTCTCGAACCATAGTATATTATTTGATCAAATCATTGAATTATTTATTTCTCTTGAAATCTCTTCAATGTTTATTTTTACACACGTCTTTTTTTAGGAGGCCTACAGCCATTATGTGGCATAGGAGTTACATCCCGTATGAAACTTAATAGTATACCACTTCTACGAATAGCTCTTAATGCCGCATCTCTTCCGAGACCCGGGCCTTTTATCATAACTTCTGCTCGTTGCATACCTTGATCCACTACTGTCCGAATAGCATTTCCTGCTGCGGTTTGAGCGGCAAATGGTGTACCCCTTCTTGTACCCTTGAATCCACAAGCCCCGGCAGAGGACCAAGAAATTACTCGACCCCGTACATCTGTAACAGTCACAATGGTATTGTTGAAACTTGCTTGAACATGAATAACTCCCTTGGGGATTCTACGTGTATTCTTACGTGAACCAATACGTCTATTTCTACGCGAACCAATTTTTGGTATAGGTTTTGCCATATTTTATCATCTCATAAATATAAGTCAGAGATATATGGATATATCCATTTCATGTCAAAACAGATCCTTATTCTTTTTTTTTTTTTTTTTTTTTTTTTTTACTTATTTTATTTATTTATTTGTACATCTGTACATCGGGTCCTTTAGATTTCGAGAGTCTTTTTGTTTTAGAAAGATTATCCTTGTCTTTGTTTATGTCTCGGGTTAGAACAAATTACTATAATTCGTCCCCGCCTACGGATCAATCGACATTTTTCACAAATTTTACGAACGGAGGCCCTTATTTTCATATTTGTCATTCCTTTTTTTAATTCCGAATCTACTTATTGGAAGAAAATAAGTTTCTTGAAATTTTTAATTTCGAATTGTATCCTCACGAAAGAATGTTGAAATTGAAAAAACCGCCTAATCATTCAAGTCTTTGCTTTGGAGTCTCTAAATTATACGCCCTTTGGTTGAATCATAAGGACTTACCTCAATTTTTAGTCTATTTCCTGGTAGTATACGTATAAAACTACATGAAATCCTTTACGAAACAAAAACCAGAATAATTTTTTTGTTATCTAAACGAATCCGGAAGATACATACCATCGGTAAGTTGTTCAGTAATTAAACCCTCATGAATCCATTTTTGTTGTTTCATTCCAAGTAAAACCGCTTTGAAGTATCAACTAATGTAAGAGGGATAATATTATAAACTTGTCCTTTCTCTTTTTTCACAAATATGACCGTGTCGGCTATTATAAAGATTACCATATATAACACAAAACTTCTCCGCCGATTCCTTCTAGTCGAGCCTTTCGGTCTGTCATTATACCTCGAGAAGTAGAAAGAATTACAACCCCCATTCCGCCTAAAATTCTAGGAATTCGTTGATAGTTCGAATATATTCGTAGACCGGGTCGACTGATCCGTTTTAAATTTAAAACAGTTCTATATGGTCCTTTCCTATTTCTTCTATGTCGTAGGGTTAAAACCAAAAAATATTTATTGCTTTCTTGATGTTTTCTCACGTTTTCAATAAAACCTTCTTGTAAAAGGATTTTAACAATATTTTCAGTGATGTTAGTAGATGGTATTCGAACTGTTCTTTTTTTATTCATGTCAGCATTTCGTATAGAGGTTATTATGTCAGCAATAGTGTCTTTACTCATGATAAACTAAGATTTTTGTTTCCCCCTAATTTTGATATAATCAACATGCTCTTTTTCTTTTTTTCTTAATTTTTTAATATTTATGAATTCTTTTTTTTTTTTTTTATTTATGAATTATTAAAGATATATACGTGATAGATAAACAATTTACTAATTAATTAAATAAATTTAATCAATTTCATTCAAATACTATATTAAGGTCTTCCCCTATAATACTTCAGGTGCTAATGAAACTATTTTAGTGAAATTTAACTGTCTTAATTCCCGGGCGATCGCGCCGAAAATTCGGGTTCCTTTTGGATTTCCTTCTTGATCAATAACAACCGCAGCGTTGTCATCATATCGTATTATCATACCGTTGTCGCGTTTGAGTTCTTTACAAGTACGTACAATGACAGCTCGGACCACTTCTGATCTTTCTAGAGGTGTATTTGGTACTGCTTCCTTGATTACAGCAACAATAATGTCACCAATATGAGCATATCGTCGATTACTAGCTCCTATGATTCGAATACACATCAATTCTCGGGCCCCGCTGTTATCCGCTACATTCAAATAGGTTTGAGGTTGAATCATATCATTTTTTTATCGGTTTTTTCTTTTTCAATGCAAAGGTATAAATAAAAAAAAGAAATATTATTTGTTCAAAACAAAAAAAGAAACCTGCAATTGTTTTTTTTTTCATCCCCAAAACCCCTTTCGTTTGTTTCTACATTCCTATCCAGAAAGAATGAATTGAGTTCGTATAGGCATTTTAGATGCCGCTATTGAAATAGCCCTTCTAGCTATATTTTCTGCTACTCCGCTCATTTCATAAAGTATTCTACCGGGTTTAACGACAGCTACCCAATATTCGGGAGATCCTTTCCCCGAACCCATACGTGTTTCTGTAGGTCTTACTGTAACAGGTTTGTCTGGAAATATGCGTACCCATATTTTTCCACCGCGGCGTGCATTTCGTGTCATTGCTCGCCGCCCTGCTTCTATTTGTCTAGATGTGATCCAAGCGGGTTCAAGCGCTTGAAGAGCATATCTACCGAAGCAAATACGATTACCTCGATAAGATATTCCTTTCATTCTTCCTCTGTGTTGTTTACGGAATCTGGTTCTTTTGGGGTTATAGTTGATGGTTGTTTAGCAATTCCATCCATCTCTACTACAGAACCGGACACGAGAGTTTCTTCTCATCCAGCTCCTCGCGAATTAAACAATTAAAAAAAAATTAAACAAAAAAAAATACACGGTTAATAATATATGGAATCGTGGGATTCTTTGAAATTTGATCTAATCGATTATAAATTATAAATTTTTTGTGTTTTAATATATAATTTAACACGTATTCTATTTATAGATAATGTCGTTTTGGTAGAACGCTATAATGAATCTTTATTTTGTTTTTCCTTTTATTTCGAATCGACTAAAATTTAGAAATAAAAAAAAATTCGCGGGCGAATATTTACTCTTTCAACATTCAGTTGTAAGATTAGTCTATGACATGACCTCTCAGAATAAATGAATAGGTTTCTGGTTCGTTCCGCCATCCTACTCAATGAATCATTAGGATTCGTTTTCAATAGAATCTTATGCATTCACAGGTTCTGTCGTTCCCACCACTTCTCGATTAATGATTAGGTCTGAATTTTACAACGGAGCCTCCAATTAAATTTATTCTTGAGTCAACCTTCTCAGTCTTTATTGGCTCGGGGCTCTTGATTTTTTGTTCTATGCACGGATTTGTCTAATTATGGATCAATCAGTATTGATGCTTTATTACATTCCCTTTATATGAGATGACTCATAGACCTTACATATTGGAATTATATATCATTAATATTCTTTTTCTATCTTTCTCTCACCCTTCCATTTATCTGTATACTTTATATTGCTTTACAACCCATAATCAGATTTTTTTTTTTTTATGTAAAAAAGATTTCAGTTGCTACAATGATATGACTTATATATCATATCTTGACTGGTTCTTTCTATCCAGATAACACGAAGTGATGAGTTGGTTATTAGTTCTATAGTTATCAGTTTGTACTATGGGCTGTCCATTTTTTGGAATCCCAACCCTAAAAAAACCAACGAGTCACACACTAAGCATAGCAATTATATCAAATGATTAATCGAATTTTTATTCAACCTTATAGAATTGTTCTTTTTTTTTTTTTTCTTATTTACCAGAAAAAGAATGAAAGAGTTTGCCATTTTTTGTTTTATCACCAGATATAACTAAATATAAGTCAAGTAAGTTCTTATTATTCCTCGTCTACAAATATCCAAATTTTGATGCCTAATACCCCATAGATAGTTCGAACTGCATAGGAACAATAATCAATTTTAGCTCGAATGGTTTGTAGAGGAACTCTACCTTCTCGGATCCATTCAACACGTGCAATTTCTTTTCCGTCGATACGCCCTGCAATTTGTACTTGAATCCCTTTTGTACCTGCCTGTTCAGTTAATTCAATAGCTTTTTTCATTGCTTTGCGAAATGAAACTCTATTCTTTAATTGTCCGGCTATAAATTCTGCAAGAATATTGGGGTGCCCGTAAGGATTTGCAATTCTTGTAATAGCAATGTTGAGTTTTCGGTTTACACAATTGAGTTCTTTTTGTACATGCGTCTGTAATTCTTCGATTCTTCGAGTCCTGTCTTCTATTAATAACTTGGGGAATCCCATATAGATTATGACCTGAATCAAATCGATTCTTTTTTGAATCTCTATACGTGCAATTCCCTCTACATTAGAGGATATTTTCATATTATTTTGCACATAATTTTTGATACAATCTCGTATTTTTTGATCTTCTTGTAGATCCTTTGAATAATTTTTTGGTTGTGCAAACCAAAGAGAATGATGACCTTGGGTTGCACCAAGTCTGAAACCAAGTGGATTTATTTTTTGTCCCATAATCCCCCACTACTATATATATCGTGAAACGTGACATCCGTTTGTATTTTTTTTTTATTCATTCGATTTTTTTTTAAGCATAACATAATATAGCGTATTTGTATTTTTTATAATATAAAATATTCTTCCTTTAAGTATTCCTCAGCTCTAATTTATAGAATTTCCTTTTATCTATTTCTTCCTCTTCATCTAAAGATATATCTTTCAATACAATAGTTATATGACAAGTGGATCTTTTTATAGGATAACCCCGTCCTCGAGCCCGGGGCTTTAATTTTTTCACAGTTGTGC